TATATAAATGTAACTAATGTATCGCCTTCGTAAAGGATTTCCCCATAATGTCCATGAACAGTTGCTCCTGGAGTAGCCAAATAAGGCTTAGCTGATCGTATTACCACAGAGTCAACTTGAACAATTAGAACTTGACCCGATTTTAAATGCGGTCCTTTTTTTGCTATACATACATTTTCACAAAGAAACTGCCCAAGACTAACGATTGGAGATGTCTCTTCACAATAATTGTAATGGAGAAAATACCAATTCAAATGGAATGGATTCAAAATGATGTTACTGCATGAATAGGGATTATAAATTTGACCATTTTCATCCAGTAAATAATATTTAAGTATTTGAAAAATCTGTTTGAAATTGTCAAGTTGCAAATAGTTAGTTACCAAGATCTGATTATGGGTTATTAAATGGGAAAATAAATCAAAATTATAAATTGGAAAACCTGTTCCTAACGGGCCCAACGAATTCCTAATTGGAATTAGGGGGTTCTTTTTGATTGATTCTTTTATCACATTGGGAGATTTTACATCGTTGAATGGGCCTATTCGAAAACAATTGGATGATGACAAAATTATCAAAGATTGAGATTCCTTATTTCGATTCAACAACGTATGGATAGTTCCTTGATTTGGATTAAGGGATTCTTTAATCCTTGACTTGGAATAGGAATAAATGGAAGAAAATGGATTGACATTAGCGCGATCTGATCCATTCTCAGAGATCAATCCTGAACCCGACAGATCGTTCCTTTTTCCGGTATAAGAAATAGGTGACTTAGCTAAGTCGATTCTTAGAAAATATCTAAGCAAACCATTTGTCCTTATTTCAACAAAGGAAGCACAGGCCTTTTCGATTTTTTTGTCTTGGTCCCAATTCAACACTAAAGAAGTCCGAACTAATTGAATACTTGTGTCCCAAATTTCAAGAATTGGGTCGTAATAAAGGATATAATTGACAACTCGAAGTTGTAGATTATCACTTTCCTGCAAGAGATCCGGCGGGAAAAGTCTTCCTAAATTTATACCATCCGTTTTTTTATATGGGACTACAGGTTGAACCAAAACAAAATACTTTTTTTCATACCTGGAAAGTTTCATTCGTTGGATATAGAGCCAATTTTTCAATTTTTTGTATTCTTTGGAATTTGGTTTTCCCCCTCCTGGCGGTATCAATCGGAATGCCTTATTTGTCTTTCCAGGAAAATGGATATCTCCAGAAAAGATTATCAGTTTCATTTTTTCTGCTTTTTTCTTCACTCGGACCAATCCGCCTACCCGACTTCTTCTATTGAAAGTGATTTGTGTATCTGCCCCAATAATACTATTGTGCCGTACCATTATGGAAGAAGATTCGGACAAAATGTGGACTTCTACGGGAATAAAAAAAAATGGATTTACTTCCTTTTGGTATTTTGGCCAAAATACCTTGACTCCTCGATACTCAATCAAATTCTCTTCGTTGACGATTGAATTTAGTTCTCGAGTCTCATATTTAGTAAGTCCCGAGCTCTTTCTTATATATCGAGGATCATCGAAATAAGCAAGAATACTATTTCTACGGAGAATACCATTTCTGGGTATTTCCATTGAGATACCTGAAGAAGGTATTAGTTGGTTCTCGCCTTCTTGAATCGATTCGAGTGGGATGATGAATCTATTTCTTCGCCTCTTTGCCAATAAATCAGAATTACCGTCGAGAATGGCCGGATATCTGAGATTAGAATGATCCGTACATGTCATTCGATTCAGTTCTGAATAATCAGGAATCCTATCTCCTTTTTGATTTTTACCAGAAAAATACGAACTAAAAAATTTGTGTCTCACTTGATTATTAGTTACTGAGGGGTTAGCAATATATCTTGGCTTGACAGAAAGAGAATAAGCGTTCATTTGATCTTGATCCTTGTGGATCGAACAAGGGCCTAGACTGTATCTCCAGGGCTCCCCTAATAATATCCATAAATGACTTGTTTTTGGTAAGAGATGAATATTACCATATGTAAATTCAGGTGCATGGTACACATCAGTATTCCAGTGCATTTCGCCTTCTGAGTCAGAATAAATATGTTTTCGAACCTTCTCTTTCAAATTCAAAGTGGAGGTTCTCGCGCGAATCTCAGCAATCACTTGTTCTGATTCTACATATTGATCGTTTTGAACTAAAAGAAAACTTTTGGGCGGAATACACACATTGTGTATAATATCTTCACTCTCAATAGTTACATACAAGTCTCTAGAACATAGAAAAGCAGGATGTCCATGACGTGTACGTGTCGGATGAACCAAATCCTCGTTGAATTTTATTTTTCCATTAGAAGGGGCTCGCACATGTTCTGCAGTACCCCCTGTAAATACTCCGCCGGTATGAAAAGTTCTTAATGTTAATTGAGTGCCCGGTTCTCCAATAGATTGACCTGCAATAATACCTACGGCTTCTCCCAATTCGACCAGGTCGTCATGCGCTGGACTCCGGCCATAACATAATTGACAAATCCAAGATGTACTCCTACAAGTAAAGGGGGTTCGAATAGAGATTGGTTGTGCTCTAAAAGTTATGAATCTACTGACAAGTCCAACCCCAATATCTTGATTTCTAGTAGCAATACATCGCGAACCTATATATATATCATCTGCTAATACACGGCCAATTAATGTTTGGATAAAAATCCTGTCCGTCATCATTCCATTTCGAGGACTTACAGAAATACCTCGAACGGTGCCACAATCTGTTCGACGTACAACAATGTGTTGAACTACTTCAACAAGTCTGCGCGTGAGATATCCTGCATCTGATGTTCGGATAGCGGTATCCACAACCCCTTTACGGGCTCCGTAACAAGAAATAATGTATTCTGTTAAAGACAGTCCTTCGCGTAAATTGCTTTGAATGGGTAAATCAATCATTTGCCCTTGAGGATCCGACATTAATCCTCTCATACCTACTAATTGATGTACCTGAGATGCATTTCCTCTGGCTCCCGAAAAAGACATTATATGGACTGGATTAAAAGGATCGGTCATCCGAAAATTAGGATTCATTTCTTGTCGCAAATATTCACTTGTGGCATACCATATTTCGATCGATTGACGTAATTTTTCTACCGCGTGTACATTCCCATAATGATGGTGTTTTTCCAAAATAAAACTTTGTTGTTCAGCGTCTTGAACTAGCCATCTTTTAGAAGGTATTGTTAAAAGATCATCAATTCCTAATGAAATGGATGCGGCGGTAGCTTGTCGGAAACCCAGAGTCTTTACTTGATCCAGGATATGTGATGTATATCCTATTCCATAGTGATCAATAAATCGACTAATAAGCCGTTTCATGGCAGTTCCGTCTATCACTTTATTGTGAAAGACCTGAGTGGGCCGTTCTGCCATCAGTACCTCCATATTGCGCTGAGTAGAATTTTACAATGGGCTTGAGTCAGTGATTGGAAAACTTCCTTTTCTAGATCTTGATTCACGTAGAAATTCTGCACTTATGGTCCTAGTTAACCCGGAGAGACTCGAATTCCCGTTGGTAGCATAGAATTACAACAGCCCTGCCAAAACCCCTGTATGGCTTCTTCTATTTCTCGATAAAGGGAAATATGACCAAGAGTGGTTCGAATATATATATAAAGAATTTCTTTTTTTATACTTCGTACTATTAGATAGTGTCCATAAATCTCATAATAGGTCCCCACAGATTCATAGTGAATTTCGATGGGAACTTCTCTTGCAGCAATAACGCGTTGATCTAGTCGCCACCGCAGCCACAAAGGACTACCTAAATTGATTCGTTTTTGCCGATAAGCTCCAATTGCATCATAGGGATTACAAAAAAAGGGTTCTTTTTTTTTTGTATACTTATAGTTATTATCTTCATTTTGATAGTTTCTACGATTACATGGATTATACCTATTTACACAAATACCCCGACGATTTCCACTCGTTAAGACATAGAGTCCACTAAGCATATCTTGAGTTGGTGCCGAAATCGGATCCCCAATAGTTGGAGACAAAAGATTCATATGAGAAAACATAAGTAAACGCGCCTCTGCTTGAGCCTCCAAAGATAAAGGCACATGAACAGCCATTTGATCCCCGTCAAAGTCTGCATTGAAGCCCTTACAAACTAATGGATGTAAACAAATAGCGCGCCCTTCCACTAAAACGGGGAGGAATGCCTGTATGCCTAATCTATGCAGAGTAGGCGCTCTATTCAGCAATACAGGATGGTCATCCAGAATTTCCTGAAGTATTTCCCATACAATCGGTTTTTTTTTCCGAATTTGACTCTTAGCAACTCCTATGTTCGAAGCAAGATGTTTTCTAATTAGGTCACGAATTACAAATGCCTGGAAAAGTTCTATTGCTATTTCGCGAGGCAATCCACATCGATGTAATGAAAGTGAAGGGCCCACGACAATCACGGACCGCCCTGAATAATCGACTCGTTTACCAAGCAGAGTCTCGCGAACTCTTCCTTCTTTGCCTTCAATTACATCTGAAAGCGACTTGTAAACTCTATTATGATCATCCCTCATTGGTTGTCCGCAGATTCCATTATCAAGAAGTGCATCCACGGCTTCTTGTAGCAATTTTTCCTGAGATATTATTAATTCTTCTGGCGTAGCTATACTTGTTGTTAATAGATCTGTAAGAGTATTATTCCGATAGATAATTCTTCTATAGATTTCATTAATATCCGAGGTCACTAGTTTATCCTCATCTATATGATAGATTGGTCTCAACTCAGGAGGAAGAACTGGTAATAGACGCAAAACCATCCATTTTGGTTCTATATTTGTTCGAATAAAATGCTTAGCCAATTCCATGCGTCTAAGCAAAAAATCTTTTCTTCTTCCAACTTTTCGATCTTCCCATTCGTTCCCTGTGGGTTCCTCTTCCTCCAATTCTTTCCATTCTACCAATGAATAGTCTATAATAATTCGTAAATCTAGATTGGCTAATTGTTGTCTGATAGAACCTCCCCCGGTAGACATCTCTCGATTT